TATCCGAAAACTAGCGGTTCGCCCCGTCAATCCCCCAGGGCCCAAATAACTCAACTTTCTCCCATGAACGATTTGCGTCAATGGATTAGTTCGATCCAAAACTTGAGATAATGGATGTAATCCAAAAAAAGATTCAAAAGTTGTTGTTAATGGAGTTGAAGTTACCAAATTCTGAGGAGTCGGTATTAATTTATGCCGAATTGCTCCACATATAGTTCCTCGAACCACGTTTTCTAAACGAACTAGAGCTAATCCGAATTGATCTTGTAAGAGATCCGCGACAGACCGAATACGTTTATGTTTCAAATGATTCATATCATCAAGTGTACCCATTCCAAATTTCATTCCAATCAAATGATCCGCAGCTGCCAATATATCCCGCGGTAACAAAAACGTATTGGTTTCGGGTATATCCAGGTTCAGTCGCCGGTTCATATTTCGTCGACCAATCCTTCCTAATTCGCATCGTTGTTGGAAGAATTTTTTTTGTAAATCCTTACATAAGGATTCCGAAAATACCGGATCCCCCCCCACACAAGCAAATTGTTGATAAAACTCCAAAATAGCATTTTCTTTTGACCCAATTTTTTTTTTCTCCTTATCATTCAGAAAAGATAAGAAAATTTCCGGGTAGAAAACATTATCCAGAATTTCTCTGAGATTCGACCCCATAGCTGATGATAGAACTAAAATAGATATTTTCTGTTTCCTACTCACCCGGGCCCATATCCTTGCCTTTCTATCAATCTCGAATTCTGATCTTCCTCCCCAATCTGATATTATGGTGCCGGTATAGACCGGAATTCCGTTATGGTCTAATTCGGATCGGTAATAAATACCCGGGCTTTGCAATATTTGATTGATTACAATTCTGTATATTCCATTTACTATAAAAGTTCCCAGGGAATTCATGAGAGGAATATTTCCAATCAAAATTGTTTGTTCTTGCATCGCCCTGCTGGTTTTCCAAATTAATCCTGCGGACACATATAATTCCGAAGAATATGTAAGTGATTTATACACAGCATCTTTTTCTTTTATCACGGGCTCTGCTAATTGATATGTTTCCACAAATAATTGAAATTCAATTTCTTGGTCTGTATCTTCCATTTTTGGAAACTTATAAAGTTCTTCCGTTAAACCCTGATGAATGAATTTCCAAAATCCTTCAAATTGTATCTGATTAAACCCAGGGATTGTAGACATTCCCCCATTTCCATCCCGTAGCATTTGCACGCAATTCCCCGTTTATTGAAAAATCCCATTTTTGGCTCATTCTTCGTTGAATCATATAGATCGATCTATCTCTGATGGAATTTATATTCTGTTTACTAAATCACATAAAATTTGACACAAAAACTATATATATTCATATAGGAACATATATGGAATGGATGAAATATGGGGGAATACAGAACAGTTTCTACGCAAATTTTATTTTAAAATGCAACAAATGCAAAAGGAAAGGAATTGATAAAACATTCTTAATAAAAGGAATTCTTCTATTTAATTAGATTTATAAAAATTCAATTTTATAAATTGAATTTTAGTATAGAATATCAGTTCCATTTCTACCATTATTATGATATTACATATTCCAACCCGATTGGATACCAAAAATGAAACAGATGCAGGATTTGATCCCCTCGCCGAGAGAAAGACATAATAATCAGAAATAATAAAGAGTTCATTTCTTTAACCAATCTTTTTGGCCCTTTTGTATTGTTACAAACGGGATTTGCGTCGAAAAGAGATAGATAGTTTTACCTATTTAGTACTCTATTTGTAGAATTACTAAAATATCGTTGTATTGGAAAGCGGGTTATGTTTATTCTATTAAAAATAGTCAATTTAACCACGCGCAGATATCTATATATCATATATAAGATACTTGACTGTCGTCTGTGTAATTTTTGGTCTGGTTCCGGGGTTTACATATACTCATAATTCTTGTTATAATTGCAATTGAGAAAAAGAAAAACAGAACTAAAGATTTTTCCATTTTTTCTTGAAAAGATGCAATACTAATTAGTTATCCTTTGGATTTTCTTATGTCATTAGGGAAACATAATTGGAAATCAAAATTTACGAATCGTTCATGAAACTGCAGTCAAGCCAATAGTTAATGGTTCCAATTTATCGTGTTTATCATGAATTTTGACTGAAAGTCCACAGTTTTTGGTCTGGATCGAATCAAAACAAAAAAAAAAAGAAAGATTTTGCTTTTAGGAAGTATTTAGTAAGTAGTGTGAGGGCAACCAAGGAAAAGAGATTCAAAATGCAAGTCCAATAAATAAAAAACGAAGTGCAGTAATCTACCCCCAAAAGGGACTTTTTAAATATAGTCTATTTTCTATCGTTTTGGCGGCATGGCCGAGTGGTAAGGCGGAGGACTGCAAATCCTTGTTCCCCAGTTCAAATCCGGGTGTCGCCTGATTGATTTTAATTAACAAAAGACTCGAACTCCCTTATCAACTGCTATAACCGATAACTCCCCGAATTCTTCGCCAGCTGAGGGGAAGGAGTATCTTGGTACGTGCTTGTGGGGTTCTCAAAAACGAAAGTTCTGTAAATTTTTGTGTCTAGGATTCAAGAAAAGATTTGACTTTTAGTAAGTAGTCGAAGGGCTGTCGAAAACTCCCCATTCCCTTCCAGCCCTATTGGCGTGATTACTGACTGGGCCTTGAAGTCGTCGGGAGGGAATATCTAACCAATTTCGAATTGTGGATAAAGAAAAGCGTAATATAGTTTGTATACAAACTCAAAAGAGTCTCTGAGCGGAGTATTCGGGTATTGGATTTATTGGATTAGTTCAATTCATTAAATGAATAGTCCCCAAATTTTTTGACTCTGTACCAGGGATTTCACTATTATTAGTAAACAATAATGGAAAAATTCCTTCATATTCATAGAAATAGGGGACATAATTCACATGGATATTGTAAGTCTCGCTTGGGCTGCTTTAATGGTAGTCTTTACATTTTCTCTTTCACTTGTAGTATGGGGAAGAAGTGGACTCTAGAAATACGAATTGAGTTTCGTGAGGAATAAAACTGTATCATTTGTTTTATTGATCGCTTCACAAAGGGTTTTTAAAGATAATAATGTCAATAAAAAAGAGATTTCAATAATTCCCACGTTTATATTTCGAAAGGAAATATAGACGATAGGAAATTTATCTAATTGAATTTTTCTTAAATTTCCACGAACGGACTCTTATCAAAATTCAATTAGATATGTTTTATAAGTATAATGAGGAACAGCGGATCCCTTTTGTTTCAATATTTCATTTCAAAATTCAAAGAAGTTTTTATACCATCGAACTCTTTCGAGCATCTATCCACCAGCCAATCAATTCAATTACTTTCCTTCTTGGGTTGGCAATGATAAAAAAAGATGACTAATTTGGTTTTTTCTTAATATATACCAAACTTTACTTTTCTTTTTTTCTTTGATTCTTTCGGCAGGTACTGGGGTTGTTATTTGAAAGAATCCGAAATCGAAAAATCCAAGCTATAAACTAAACGTAAGAGTTGCCTTTCGAGTCTTTCGGATTGATCAGAATCAATACAAAAAAAGAGAAAATAGATGTAGGAAAAATCGAGTTGGGGTTGCTATATACAAAACATATACGAGGATTCCTGTGGTGGATTGATAGATAGTAAATTTAGTTTGTGTCTTTATCATAATTATAGTTTATAGTAGAGCGTCTTACACGAAAAACGACTAATCTAATTGATGGTATGGTAGAAAGATTCATATGAATCTTTCTACCATACCATCAGCTCTCATCGAATATTGTTGATTGGGGCCTGCTCGTTTCAATTAAGAAACGCAATTGGAATCCGTCAAAGAACTACGAAATCAAGTTTGATTCAAATTAATCATTCTGGCTAACCGTTTTTACATAGATAATAAGTAAAAAAGCAGTAGGAACTAGAATGAATAGTGCAGTAGCAATAAATGCGAGAATATTTACTTCCATAATCTTATCGTTTTTTTACGTACCATTAACTCGGGATTTAATCCCATAGAGATGATCCAAATTTTATCTGTTGATGATATTGAATCAGATTAATATCAGGAATAAAAATATCTGAGCTATCATATCAATTCGCCGTCGCGAATTGAATAGTATACCATAGGAAGATCTTTTATCTATACTGAATCCAAAAAAAGAAAAATGGAATTTGTTAGCTAATCAAAAATTCCCTTCAGTTATCATTCTTTTTTACTCTTTTTTCCAGAACCTGACGTACAATTAATTATCTAATGAAGTTTCCCTTTTCCGTTTCCACTTCCACCGGTTACAACCCCCCCCAAAAAAATAGAAGGAAACGGGATCAATCTGAAAAGTATTTTGTCAAGGTAATTTTAATAAAAAATTGGGTGTTGTACAAGAAACAAATTCCATTTATACATATACTCCCGAGAAACATACGGAATTCTATTCCATTAGATAGGCGCGAGAAATTGAAAAACCAGACCTACTCTATTATCTTTTATTATTCCAATCAAAAATTTTTCTAGTACTAAGCCACATATCTGTTTTAGGAATTAGTTCTAGTTCAAGTAATGGAAATTTTTCTATTTGTTTGAAAATGAGAAAAAAAAAAAATACCTAAGAATCATCCGAAGACTTCCTATTGAAAGTGAAATTCTATTGGTGTTCTTTTCCAAAAAGTGGAAAGATGCGTTGATCTATTTATTGATTATTGGATCCGTCGGGACTGACGGGGCTCGAACCCGCAACTTCCGCCTTGACAGGGCGGTGCTCTAACCAATTGAACTACAATCCCAGTGAACTAAAGTATACAGTATCTATGCTTTTTTCTGATTTGACTCAAAGTCGAAGCATTTCTAATTCGAATTTTTGCGTTGTAACAGAGACGCAAGTGATATATTCATTTCCATTTCACATGAATATGGATTTTTTTTAGTGAGAACGACACGAATTGCTAGTCAATTTTTCTTATTTCCAAATCGAAAGAGTTTGCTTT